TCATATAAATTACTTAAGGGGAAATGCCCCGAATCAACCCAACGAGTAACTAATAATCCGGTTATACAACACAAAGTCGCTATCATAGCCTTTTCGGATGAATTATATAATCCGCGGATTCCGTGGACTAATAAAGTCATAAAATAAATTGTAATTACAATGGAAACGATCGAAAAAGAGATGTGAGTTAATATATGTTCTAAAGTAGAAAATATCATAAAAAATATCCTAAAAAAAAAAGGGGAGGGGGAGTTCTCCAGGGATGCAATGAAATCAAGAATTCATTTCATTATAGGATTTATTCTATTTCTTTTATAAGATATAAGATGCCGCCACTCGGACTCGAACCGAGATGCTCTAGCACTGCTTCCTAAGAGCAGCGTGTCTACCAATTTCACCATAGCGGCTTGTTCGAAATCATAATAGCCCATCCATATTCAATCGTCGAGATTCAAGGAGTCAATTCAATGCAATATCCTTTAGGATACATTAAAATGAAAGTCGATGAATAAAGAATCGCTAAAATTCCTATTTGAACGTTCAATAATCTTTCTAATTTTATTGTGGGATGGTGTTAGTTTTCACAACCGGTTTCGTGCGAGTTAAACTCTCAACAGTTGTAATTAGCTAGTTTTGTCCTCGACCCAGGCATAGAGAATGTCTTTTTTTTCTACTTCATTTTCATTTTTTTGAAGATTTAGTTCTCATTTATCCGATTTCAATTTCATGGATTAGAAATAAAAAACAAAAATAAATTCATTGTCAAAATAAAATAATAAAATGCATTTTCAATGCGATGAAAAAATCGGGTTGTTGTGTCTCACAATTTAATCACCAGAGACAAGGGATTTCTGTAAATATTTGGCTAGAAACTTTCTTAATTGAGGGGATTTTTCATTGGGTTCATAATTCGTGTTAGGATTTAATCAACCAATTAGGTAATGGGCTGGACACTGAGCATATCCTATAACAAAATACTTTCAATCTCTATCGGAATTTTATCATACTTCAAAAATCTATGTCGAAAAATAAAATAGAGAGAGCGATCAAAATATCTATCTATATCGATATCTTAATCGAGCCTGTAGTTCATAGGATCCATATTCGAGATACATAATCCAATACCACTAAAATACATAATCCAATAAACCTTCTTAAAAGAAAACTTTTATCATTGTTTGTAAAAAAATGAATCGATGGGGAAAATCCCGGGATCACAAATAAAAAACCTATTTAAAAAGCAAGATGAAACTTTGTATCGTGTGCTTCATTCTTTTTTTTTTCGTTTTAGTACTTTATTTAGAATCCAGTAGACAGAAGAATTCTTCGAAAAAGAATTCTTCTTCTACATACCACAATATGCGATTCTATCTTCTATTGATCAGTTTAAAATAAAAAATCAAAGTATAAAATATTAAAAGTATAAAATATTAGTTAATGAGAATAATTCATCTTCGAAATTGAAATGGAATTCGCCAATTTTTCGATTCATATCGATTCATATTATTCCAATACTTGATTATTTGTTTGTCGCACAAAAAAACTTTTTGAATTCCCGGTAGAAAGAGATTTTGCTAAAGAGAAAGCGTTTAGCACTGCCCAAAACGCTTTGCTTTTCCAAATATTTTTATGAATACGCTTTTTTAATAGCGAAGTACGTTTCTTCGGAACCGCCATTCACAAATAAAGAGGTTATTGATTGTTATAGTTAAATGTGAAAGACATGTACTGTTTGTTCAAAATGGATCGTTTTTTCTTTTTATTCCTTACCCATATATTTTTTGCTAGATGATACTTCCTTGATAATAATATGAATATTATAACATACAATATTCATATTGTGAATTGCAGAGAGTTTTATTAGGGAAAAATTGGATATGTGATTCTTTTTTCAAAAGTAATTTTTTGTTTTACATTTTTCTTACATAAAATACCCGAAGAAAGAATAAGAATAATTCGGACTGATTTGATTGGTACTCTTATAGACTCATCCGGATCTATATCCATGGCATCTACTGCTATAGAAATCAAATTGTTTGCTGTTGAAAAAAAGGGGGGGGTTCAAATCATATCTCCGTCTATTTTCGTCGTGTTAACTTCATTTTTGAATTGCATATTCGTAATTAATAAAATAACAATTAATAAAATCAATTCAATGAAAAATGAAAAGAAAAAATTGAAAAAATGAAGAATCCTTACCTAATTGATTTAAGAAAACCATACTGTAAGAAAACCATACTGTACATTTTTTTTTTCGAAATTCTTTCTATTAATTGATCAAGAGAGAAGTACACCTAATGAAAATTAGAAAACTAAAAGTAGAGTAGTTAATCTCTTAAACGATATAAATGATACATGACTCGCGAAAAAGCCTATTTTTGTAATTTCATCATTCAGTTCTACGCAAAGTGACAGGCAACGAAGTGACAAGTATTATAGGGTTTCTCATAAAATATAAAATAAACATAATAGAGTTTTCCATAAACATAAGTTGTTTTATTGGAATGGAAACCACTTAATCCCTTCAACAACGAACTACTTAATGATTCCGAAGAAACTAAATCAAAGAACGAGATCTTTTTTTATGTTTTTTTTTTATTTATTTTATCTTTTTTATTGGGTCAAGTTATTGGCGAATTCTAGGATTCTGATCCAGATCAGAATCAAGTACTTTTTTTTTGTATAATTCTTTTTACTTAGCTTTATGGACATAAATTATCGTAATAATGGAATGTTCAAAATATCATAGTTAATAACTAAGTATTTTCTCCAGTGAATTAATCCTATCTTTTCGATAATTGTAACTTCTTGAGTTGAATATTTACAATCTTTGGGAAAGAATCAAAATGATTAAGAATTGAAAGTTCTATTTGAGTTCTTTCATATTTTTTTCCTATCTTTTTTTTTTTTTATGTGATTCTATTAAATTTTAATATTTAGTTTTTTGTTCGTTCTGAAAGAGATAAAAGCGGGTGAATCGGAAACAATTTATAAGTAAGAATAAAGAATAAAAAAGTTTGATTTTTTTTATGGAACATACATATCAATATGCATGGATCATACCTTTCGTTCCACTTCCCGTTCCGATAGCCATAGGAGTGGGGCTTCTCCTTGTTCCGACGGCAACAAAAAATCTTCGGCGTGTGTGGGCTTTTCCTAGTGTTTTCTTACTAAGTATCGTTATGATCTTTTCAGGGGATCTGGCTATTCGGCAAATAAATGGTAGTCCTATCTATCAATATGTATGGTCTTGGACCATCAATAATGATTTTTCCTTAGAATTCGGCCACTTGATCGATCCACTTACTTCTATTATGTCAATATTAATCACTACTGTTGGAATAATGGTTCTTATTTATAGTGACAATTATATGTCTCATGATCAAGGATATTTGAGATTTTTTGCTTATATGAGTTTTTCCAATGCTTCGATGTTGGGATTAGTTACTAGTTCCAATTTGATACAAATTTATATTTTTTGGGAATTGGTTGGAATGTGTTCGTATCTATTAATAGGGTTTTGGTTCACACGACCAATTGCGGCAAATGCTTGTCAAAAAGCATTTGTAACTAATCGTGTAGGGGATTTTGGTTTATTATTAGGAATCTTAGGTCTTTATTGGATAACGGGCAGTTTTGAATTTCGTGATTTATTCGAAATAGTCAATCACTTGATTGATAATAATGGGGTCAATTCTTTATTTCTTACTCTCTGCGCCTCCCTATTATTCGTCGGCGCAGTTGCTAAATCCGCACAATTTCCCCTTCATGTATGGTTACCCGATGCTATGGAGGGACCTACTCCTATTTCGGCTCTTATACATGCCGCTACTATGGTAGCAGCGGGGATTTTTCTTGTCGCTCGACTTCTTCCTCTTTTCACAATCATACCTTACACGCTGAATCTAATTTCGTTGGTAGGTATAATAACAGTCCTATTAGGGGCGACTTTGGCTCTTGCTCAAAGAGATATTAAGAGAAGTTTAGCCTATTCTACAATGTCTCAATTGGGTTATACTATGTTAGCTTTAGGTATGGGGTCTTATCGAGCTGCTTTATTTCATTTGATCACTCATGCCTATTCAAAAGCATTATTATTTTTAGGCTCTGGATCAATTATTCATTCAATGGAACCCATTCTTGGATATTCTCCCGATAAAAGTCAGAACATGGCTCTTATGGGCGGTTTAACAAAATATGTGCCAATTACAAAATTTGCTTTTTTATTGGGTACACTTTCTCTTTGTGGTATTCCACCTCTTGCTTGTTTTTGGTCAAAAGACGAAATTCTTAATGATAGTTGGTTGTATTCACCAATTTTCGCGATAATAGCTTGTTTCACAGCAGGATTAACTGCATTTTATATGTTTCGTATGTATTTACTTACTTTTGAAGGGAATTTAAACGTTCATTTTCAAAATTACAGTGGCAAAAAAAATAGCTCATTCTATTCAATATCCATATGGGGTAAAAAAGGAACAAAAACAATAAAGAAAAAATTTATTTTCTCAAAAATGAATATGAATAAAAATGAAAGGACTCCCCTTTGTTCGAAAAAGACATATCCAATTGATGGGAATGTAAGAAATATGATGCAACCTTTCATTACTATTAAAAATTTTGCCAATAAAGAAACCTCCCTATATCCCCACGAATCGGACAATACTATGCTCTTGTCGCTTCTTTTATTGGTCTTATTGACTTCGTTTGTTGGATATATAGGAATTCCTTTTGATCAAGAAGGAGGGTGGTTTGATATATTATCAAAATGGTTAAGTCCGTCGATAAACCTTTTACATAAAAATTCGAACAATTCTCTGGATTGGTATGAATTTCTGACAAATGCAATTTTTTCAGTCAGTATAGCTTCTTTTGGAATATTTATAGCGTCTCTTTTATACAGGCCTGTTTATTCATCTTTCCAGAATTTGGACTTAATTAATTCATTTGTTAAAGTGGTTCCTAATAGAATTCTCTGGGACAAAATAATCAATGTTATA